CTAATCTATATCTGCGTCTTCTCTCTTCTTTTATTGTCCTCCTGTCGTCAATTGACGTATGACTTAGGGCTCAATATAATTTCATATGGCTTAGGTGAATTTAATAATTTGACCGGCCAAATAATATTTTGGTAAAGCAACTAAAATCCAATGCGAAGGAAAGGATCTTGGGGATCCAACCCAGCTTTGTGAATGATAGAGATAAAGATTCTACTATATGTGTTTATATTGCTTTTTTATTTCCTAAGGGTGGTTGGCCCTCGGGACCTAGTATTTCTGCTTCTAGTTTATTTCTAGATCAAGGTGGCCATAGGCCCCTATGGTCCAGTGGTTACGACCTCTCTCTTTCACGGAGAAAACGAGGGTTCAAGTCCCTCTGGGGGTGTAACAACACTCAAGACTATAGGAAGACTATAGGAGTAGGAGTGGGATTTTATATCAAGTGATCCCTGTTTGTAAAGTCCTTCTATTAGTCTACTTAGAAGGACTTCATATTTTATATCATTTGATATTTCTATTTATTTGTCAAGTCTGCCTGGGAGATGAAAGGAAGTTGATTATGGAACGTCTAAAATGAATTAGGCGTTGGGTCGATGCCCGAGTGGTTAATGGGGACGGACTGTAAATTCGTTGACAATATGTCTACGCTGGTTCAAATCCAGCTCGGCCCAACAATTTGGCAACCTACTATCAGATGGTAGAACCCTCTTGTTCTTAAGAAATACCTATCCAAATTTTCTGCTAGATCTCTTCTTATTTCCCTGGGATTGTAGTTCAATAGGCTAGAGCACCGCCCTGTCAAGGCGGACGTTACGGGTTCGAGCCCCGTCAGTCCCGACGGATCCAATAAGTACATCAATTCGCCTCTTTATTTTCTTCTTTATTTTCTGTGAAAGAAGGGGAGCATAATTGAATTCCGAAGGGGTTTCCCCTCTTTTTTTCAGGATTCTGTCGAAGAAAGAACAAACCCTAAACAAAAAAGGAAAATAACTAAAATAGTGAAGTTGATAGAATATTCCATTTTTCTCCCGCGACTCATTTTTCTCATACTTCTTTGGAAGACAAAGAAAATTGGATCATTAAAATTTAGAACCTAATTCCTCTCTTTTTCCACTTCGCTTGTATTGTTTGTTGGGGTTTTGTAGTTAATGGAAACAGACGTGTGGTTAGATGAGACTTCATTTGATGGTTCTACAAGGAAGACCTAAAAAGAAAGAAGAGAAAATAAGGATAAATAAAGGAGTTTTTTATTGGTCCGGGAATCCAATCTTGGATTCGGTATGGATAAAAGATCTTCGTATGTTATACTATTCAATTCTCGACGACGAATTAATTTAATAGCTCAGATATTGTTATTCATGATATTGATCCGATTCAAGATCATCGATAGGTAATGCATTCATTGAATTGACAGGTGAAAGATTTATCATCTCTATGGGATTAAATCCCGAGTTATTGTGAAATAAAAAAACGATGAGATTATGGAAGTAAATATTCTTGCATTTATTGCTACTGCACTGTTCATTTTAGTTCCTACTGCTTTTCTACTTATAATTTACGTAAAAACAGTTAGTCAAAACAATTAATTACTTTAAATGAAACTTGACTTCTGAATTCTTATCAATAGTTGAAGAAATCAAATGAAAAGTATTCTATTTTTGCGTCTTAAATGAAATCAAGGGGCTATAATCCGCGGTATTCTATGAGATCCGAGAGTATGGTAAGTAAGAAATTTATTTCTTACTTACCATACTCTCTAGTAGTGTTATGTTATAGTAGTGTATAAAGTTGTAAATAGAGTTGGTATACTCTATTATCTTCTATCTTCAATATATGTAGTTATTAATCCATATATAGAATTGACGTAGGACCCAATTCTATTTCTTTGATACATCTATTTATTCCGATGAATCTGAAATAATCGTTTTACTGTTATAGAATACATTTCTCCACTAGAATCCAATGGAATTTCGAAATGAAGATATTTTTATTTCAAAATTATTTCAATTCAAATAAAAAATGCGTTACGGAACGATCTATAAAAGAATTGATAGCGTTTCTTTCCTCAACTAAATTAGGAGTGCTTTTAAAGTCCACTTCTTCCCCATACTACGAGTGAAAGGGAAAATGTAAAGACTACCATTAAAGCAGCCCAAGCGAGACTTACTATATCCATGTGAATTATGTCCCTTATCTCTATGATAGAATTATTCCATTATTGCTCACTAATAATAGTAGAATGAATGGTCCAGAGTCAAAAAGGGATTCTGACCAAACACTATTGATGAACCAATCAAATAAACCCATTTCAAAAATTCCTATATGATTTCTAATGGGGAAAGACTAAACACAAGTAAAATACACAATGACACTACAAAGGAATGTTACTAATGGAATGGAACGTCCAGTAATAAAATAAGAGAGCCCTTTCCTTTTTTTCTTGCCCTTCAAAGTAAAAATAGATCAATTGCTATCTATTACATACTTTTATTTCCTATTTGATATTGATATTTGATATAATCCGTACCCCTTCGCGATTGTCTATCTGAAGGAGTTGGGAGATAGTATATTATACTCTTGACGAGGGGTGAAAAAAAATCATTTTTTTTTCTTTTCTATAAAAAATCTATGCAATCTCAATCTAATAGTGATTGAATGCCTGAACACTCAGAGATTCTGTCTATACGCGAGTCTATATATGTAGATTACAGTATAGAAATTCCCTAACTAGTAGTTGAATTATCCCCCGGCTATCCAATGTAATTCAAGACCCAATGAGTATAGCAATAGAAGGGAATCGGAAAGTCTTGCTTCGACCTTTATAATCTTTGAATATAAAAAGATTTCCAATCTTTTACAAAATTACCAGAACAGATGTTTAGAATCAACCAAGTATCAACAGTCCCCTTATTCTGTTCTGCTGGGGAATTAGTTATATCAGCAGAGCAGAATAAGATATTTCTATTCATTTGTTGATGAGGCGGCACCCGGATTTGAACTGGGGAAAAAGGATTTGCAGTCCCCCGCCTTACCACTCGGCCATGCCGCCAAAACGATACACAACAGGATAAAAAATTACCGTTGGATTACTAAACTTTAGTTTATTGTACTTGCATCCCCTTTTTCATCCTTAAATATAAAAAAATTATAAAATAAACCCTTTTTCCCCTTTTGATTGTGTTTTATTTACCCCTTTGATTTGATTGATTGTATAGTATCTCAAAACACACAATGCCGAAAAACTTCAACTCACTTTTCTATTTAAAAATCAAATTCTATTTTGACTCAAAAAAGCTAAAATTTATGACAAACAGGAACCATTAACTATTCGTTGACTGAGAATTCGTGAATTATTCTTAGATTTGAATATAAAATTTGGTTTGCCTAATGACATAAGAAAATACAAATTGATACATCCTTAATTGATTCTTTTGAATCAAAAACCATTCTCCATTTCCATTATAACAAAAATTAGAAGTATATGTAAACCCCAGAACGGAAATTTTTACACAGATACCAAGTATTTAGAGTATGTTGCCTATAAATAAAAGGAATTCGTTGGAACAAAAAAAGGCCCGGCTGGGTATTGACCGGGCCAGGTCCAAAAGGCACCTCGAACAAAATAAAAGCAAGAAGGTCTTCTTTATTTATCTTTCTATTTGGATCTTTCGAGCATCTAAATGGAATTGCTAATTATATAATAACGATAAAGAATGTGAAAGAAATACTTTCTTTAATCCTTACTTGATGTGTAATGTAACATAGTAATTATCTTTTTCAATTGGGAGAGATGGCTGAGTGGACGAAAGCGGCGGATTGCTAATCCGTTGTACGAGTTATTCGTACCGAGGGTTCGAATCCCTCTCTTTCCGTTTCCGTTGATGACTTTCTATTTTTTTCTTTCAATTTTCGCAAACCCCCTTTTTATTTTTTCCTAGTTAAACGTGTGGAATAGATAAAATAAAATTGAAAGAAAATTGTAAAATCAAGCAAGAAAAACTAAATTTTTATTTTATTCTTCACGTCCTGGATTACGTCCTGGATCATTGGATAGGAATCCAAAGATGAAGAGAGAAACAAAGAATATTACTACTGTGTAAACGAAAAGTTTGAGAGTAAGCATTACACAACCTCCAAGATCATTTTTTGAAAAAGAAAAACGAGAAAAGATAATAGATCCTCCATTTTTATATCACATATCCTATTTTGACACCAAGAAAAAAAATTCTAGAAATAGAAAAGAATGTTCAGAAATTCAAATGAAGTGAAAATGAAATTTCATTTCAATTTGTAATATAATAAGAGTCTTTAATTACCACAAATCACTTTCATACCCATAATTAGCTATTGTAAGGGACCCTAAGCTAATTATTGTAAGGGACCCTAAGCTAATAAGGTATTTCACCATAAAAAGGATTAAAATCGGGAAATGCGGCGAGCCGGGTTTCTCGCGGCTATCCGATAATTTCACTGTTTGAATCGAAGGTTCATACTGTCAGACTTATTTGATCTTATCAATTGTTATAATTTTTATCGAATAAATCATGAATTTTCTAGGATAGTATTAAAGATCTTATCGAAAACTTACAGCAGCTTGCCAAACAAAGGCTAAAAGAAAAAAGAACAGGGGTATGACTGGCATGACATCTACGATTGGATTCAAAAAAGCATAGGCTTCGGGCAATTTGGCGAAGAAAAGACTACTCGGATAAAGGGCAGAATTAAGACAGATCAAACTAAAGATATTAAGCATAACAGACATTTTTTTCGTCGAGATAATTGCATTTTGATTGAGTTATTGATATAAGGAAAAATAAAGAAAGTAGGGTAGACAAAAAAATCCTTCTTTTTCCGTTCAATCAAAAATCCTCCAATTCTCAAAGGAGAATAGAAGAAATCATACTTTCATACAATATCTTAATTGAATTATATGTAATGATCAATAAATTCAGTTGAATTCTAGATATACACATGTCAAAATCCTAGCACGAATCTATAATAGATTCTATAAAGAATAAAGATTTTCTATAGATAGTTTGGGCTGGAATTGACGAACACTTAATACCAATATTATTCTTTATTAGTATTAGTGTCCAATAAAAGTAGAAATGGGGCGTAGCCAAGCGGTAAGGCAACGGGTTTTGATCCCGCTATTCGGAGGTTCGAATCCTTCCGTCCCAGAGCATATCCGTTGTATCTGAATACTTCTTTTTTGTTCAACAAGGTTCTGTTTAAAGGTCTAATATTGCATAGAATATTATTCCTCTTTCTTTTTTAAATTTTGAATTATTCTTTTCGGAATCATATCTAAGTTTTTCACAAACTGAACTAAATCGAGTTCAAATGACATGCAAATGCAAAAGTAACTGATAACTGAAACCTTTTCTGATTCAGATAAAGATAAGATGAGACCTAGATCACAGTTCCAGAAAGATTACTTAATCTCAGGCTAAACAAAATATGAAAATACATATAAAACGAGGAAGTGCTTAGTTTATAGGTATGTATTGTTATCCTATTTCAGTCACAATAGTCTTTCTATTTTTGTGAAAAATAATTAGCATCCCTAAAATATTAAAATTGAAATATTTAACAATAATATTTCTTTTTTTTTTTGTTCGATCTATTTAGCTTATTTGCTTTACATCATTGACAATTCCATTAGAAAATATTTTTCTTTCTTATGATAATAAAATGGAGTCTTTACTGCAAAACTTGATTCACTTAATCATGCAGAAGTAGGAAACTTTTTCAAGTAGCAAGATTTGTAATGATTCCTTATGGATTGAATCTTTGGGAAGTTGGAAATGGGTCAGTCTATCTTATTGAGTAACTTGAAGAGGCAGAGTCAAATATAATTTATTTATTCCTGCGATTTCTGTTAGTTATGTTATTTCTATATTTAGATTAGATTTCTGGATATTTCTGTTAGATATTTTTTTTGAGATCGATATTTATAGAAAAATGTTCCATTCATACAAAAAAAGCCGGGGTCTTGCTAATATTTCTTCAGAAAAATCTTTATTATCTATGTAGATAGATAAGAAAAAATAGAAATGACTATGTCTATGTACCGAGCGAACCAATGACTATTCATGATTCCATAATTGAATCAATTCCATACTGGTTCCAAATTAGAGGAATGTTATGGTAAAACTTCGTTTAAAACGATGTGGTAGAAAGCAACGTGCGACTTGAAGGACACGATCCGGCGTGGATTCTTACCACCATTTTATATAGGAATGAAAGTGCTCTTGGCTCGACGTCGTTTGTTCTATTCTACTAGAACCCCTCTTTTTTTATTGGGTTGTAATGTAAATAGTGCATGATGGAGCTCGGGTAGAAAGTATTTATTAATTTCTCAGGGGCAACGATCTAGGGTTAATGCCAATCAATAAATTGGAACAACTTCGTAAGTATATCTTCGATATAGAAATCGAAAGGATCTGATTCTAGCAAAATTTAAATTAAAAAAATTTTTGTTGGAAGGGCTAAAACTTTTTCGATCCACAGTGTATCGCGCACGAATCAACCGTATGATTCTTTAATAGAAAGAAATCACAAAAGGGGTATGTTGCTACCATTTTGAAAGGATTAAGAAGCACCGAAGTAATGTCTAAACCCAATGATTTAAAACAAAGATAAAGGATCCCAGAACAAGGAAACACCACTTCAATTGTCTCACGGATCCGAATAAAGAATAAAAATAGATTTTAAACGAGACAAAAAAAGGGGGTTAAAGACCACTCAATAAAAAAAATATCTTAAAGATTTTTCTTTAAGATATTTGAGAATTATTGAACTTGAGTTATGAGTACAAATGATTTTTTTCAGGAAGCTAAAAAAATGACTATGAGTTAAATTATAGACTCATTTATTTTACGGATTCCTTTTCTATTTATTCTAATTTTATCCATAGACAAAACTTCTAATCATTTTTTCTCGAGCCGTACGAGGATAAAACTTCCTATACGGTTCTAGGGGGGGTTCTTTTTCATCTACATCTATCCCGATGAGCCGTCTACCGAATCGTTGCAATTGATGTTCGATCCCGAAGAGAAGGAAGAGATCTTCGGAAAGTGGGTTTTTATGATCCGATCAAGAATCAAACTTATTTAAACGTTCCCGCGATTCTCTATTTCCTTGAAAAAGGCGCTCAGCCTACAGGAACTGTTCAGGATATTTTAAAAAAAGCAGAGGTTTTTAAGGAACTTTACCCTAATCAAACGAAATACAATTAATTAAATTAAGGAAATAAAAACTAAGGGTAGGATAGGATAGTGATTTCTATATCATTTTGGATATCTTTTCTATACTATGTTTTTTTATTTCATTCTTTTCTTGCTCTATTCATATTCATATCTATTTCTCATTGTTTTTTTAGAATATTTTGGAAAACCTTATTTGATTGATCCTCACAAAATAAAAAATTATGGCATTACCTGCAATCGCGTGGTTTTCATTCGAACTCTAATACCAAGTAAGAAACAAGCAATCGAA